GTAGCAACTGAAATATTTTTTGCATAACCAAAAAAGAAAAACCAATCAAATTATTGAGTTGTAAAGCAATAAAAGTATACAGATAAATGGAAGGGTGAGAGAAAGATAGAAAAAGAATATCAATGATATAAAATTCCAATATGTAAGGTCTATGAGTCATCTCATATAAAGGGAATGTAATAAAGCATCAATACTGATTAATCCATAATTAGACAAATCCATGCATAGAACAAAAAATCAAGAGCCCCGAGCCAATAAAGACTGAGAAGGTTGACTCAAAATTTCCTTAGGGGCTCCGTTGTAGAATTCAGACCTAACCATTAATCGAGAAGTGGTGGGAACGACAGAACCTGTGAATGCATAAGATTCTATTGAAAGCGAATCCTAATGATTCATTGGGTAGGATGGCGGAACGAACCAGAAACCTATTCGTTTATTCTGAGAGATCATGTGATAGACTAATCTTACAACTGAATGTTGAAAGAGTAAATATTCGCCCGCGAATTTTTTTTTTTTCTAAATAAAATTTTAGTCGATTCAATAGAATAATAAAAGGCAAAAGAAAATAAAGATTATAACGTTATACCAAAACAACATTATCTATAAATAGAATAGATTTAGAATTATTAATCTATTAGATGAATAGATGAAATTTAAAATAATCCCACGATTCCGTATATTATTCACCGTGTATATTATTTTTTAATCGTTTAATTCGCGAGGAGCTGGATGAGAAGAAACTCTCATGTCCGGTTCTGTAGTAGAGATGGATGGAATTGATAACCAACCATCAACTATAACCCCAAAAGAACCAGATTCCGTAAACAACATAGAGGGAGGATGAAAGGAATATCTTATCGAGGTAATCGTATTTGCTTCGGTAGATATGCTCTTCAAGCGCTTGAACCCGCTTGGATTACATCTAGACAAATAGAAGCAGGGCGGCGCGCGATGACACGAAATGCCCGTCGCGGTGGAAAAATATGGGTACGCATATTTCCAGACAAACCAGTTACAGTAAGACCTACAGAAACACGTATGGGTTCGGGGAAAGGATCTCCCGAATATTGGGTAGCTGTCGTTAAACCCGGTAGAATACTTTATGAAATGAGTGGAGTAGCAGAAAATATAGCTCGAAGGGCTATTTCAATAGCGGCATCTAAAATGCCTATACGAACTCAATTCATTCTTTCGGGATAGGAATGTAGAAACAAAGGAAAAGGGGTTTTTTGGATGAGAAAAAAATGAAGGTTTCTTTTTTTGTTTTGAACAAATAATATTTCTTTTTTTTTTTTTTAGACCTTGGCATTGAAAAAGAAAAAACCGATAAAAAAAAAATGATATGATTCAACCTCAAACCCATTTGAATGTAGCGGATAACAGCGGGGCCCGAGAATTGATGTGTATTCGAATCATAGGAGCTAGTAATAGACGATATGCTCATATTGGTGATGTTATTGTTGCTGTAATCAAGGAAGCAGTACCAAACACACCTCTAGAAAGATCAGAAGTGATTCGAGCGGTAATTGTACGTACTTGTAAAGAACTCAAACGCGACAACGGTATGATAATACGATATGATGACAATGCTGCAGTTGTTATTGATCAAGAAAAAAATCCAAAAGGAACCCGAATCTTTGGCGCGATCGCCCGGGAATTAAGACAGTTAAATTTTACTAAAATAGTTTCATTAGCACCTGAGGTATTATAAGGTAAGACCGTAATATAGTATTTGAATAAGACTGATTTATTAGTAGATTGTTTATCTATCATGTATATACCTTTTAAAATTAACTTTTAAAATTAATAAATATTTTATAATTCAGAAATAAAGAAAAAATAAAAAGAGCATGTTGATTATATCAAAATTCGGGGGCAACAAAAATCTTAGTTTATCATGAGTAAAGACACTATTGCTGACATAATGACCTCTATACGAAATGCTGACATGACTAAAAAAAGAACAGTTCGAATACCATCTACTAACATCACTGAAAATATTGTTAAAATCCTTTTACAAGAAGGTTTTATTGAAAACGTGAGAAAACATCAGGAAAGCAATAAATATTTTTTGGTTTTAACCCTACGACATAGAAGAAATAGGAAAGGACCATATAGAACTGCTTTAAATTTAAAACGGATCAGCCGGCCCGGTCTACGAATATATTCGAACTATCAACGAATTCCTAGAATTTTAGGTGGGATGGGAATTGTAATTCTTTCTACTTCTCGAGGTATAATGACAGACCGAAAGGCTCGAATAGAAGGAATAGGCGGCGAAATTTTGTGTTATATATGGTAATCTTTCTGATAGCCGAATTATACGCGGAACTTTCATATTTGTGAAAAAAGAGAAATGACAAGTTTATAGTATTACCCCTCTTACATTAGTTGATACGTCAAAGGGATTTTACCTAGAATGAAACGAAACAACAAAAATGGATTCATGAGGGTTTAATTACGGAACAACTTACCAATGGTATGTATCTTACGGGCTCGTTTAGATAATGAAAAGATAATTCTGGGTTTTTTAGTAAAGGATTGGGCGTAGTTTTATACGTAGACTACCAGGAAATATAATAAAAATTGAGTTAAGTCCTTATGATTCAACCAAAGGATATATAATTTATAGACTCAAAAGTAAAGATTCGAATGATTAGGTGATTTTTTTTTCAATTTCAACATTCTTTCGTGGGGATACAATTCGAAGTTAAAAATTTCAAGAAACTTATTTTCTTCCAATAAGTAAATTCTGAATTAAGAAAAGGAAGTACAAATATGAAAATAAGGGCCTCTGTTCGTAAAATTTGTGAAAAATGTCGATTGATCCGTAGGCGGGGACGAATTATAGTAATTTGTTTCAACCCGAGACATAAACAAAGACAAGGATAATCTTTTTAAAAGAAAAAAGACTCTCGAAATCTAAAGGACCGGATGTACAAATAAATAAGTAAAAAAAAATATATAAGGATCTGTTTTGACATGAAATGGATATATCCATATATCTCTGACTTATATTTATGAGATGATAAAATATGGCAAAACCTATACCAAAAATTGGTTCACGTAGAAATAGACGTATTGGTTCACGTAAGAATGCGCGCAGAATACCCAAGGGAGTTATTCATGTTCAAGCAAGTTTTAACAATACCATTGTGACGGTTACAGATGTACGGGGTCGAGTAATTTCTTGGTCCTCCGCCGGAGCTTGTGGATTCAAGGGTACAAGAAGAGGTACACCATTTGCCGCTCAAACCGCAGCAGGAAATGCCATTCGGACCGTAGTGGATCAAGGTATGCAACGAGCAGAAGTCATGATAAAAGGCCCGGGTCTCGGAAGAGATGCGGCATTAAGAGCTATTCGTAGAAGTGGTATACTATTAAGTTTCATACGCGATGTAACCCCTATGCCACATAATGGCTGTAGGCCCCCTAAAAAAAGACGTGTGTAAAAATAAAATAAACATTGAAGAGATTTCAAGAGAAATAAATAATTCAATGATTTGATCAAATAATATACTATGGTTCGAGAGAAAGTAACAGTATCTACTCGGACACTACAGTGGAAGTGTGTTGAATCAAGAGCAGACAGTAAGCGTCTTTATTATGGACGCTTTATTCTGGCCCCACTTATGAAAGGTCAAGCCGATACAATAGGCATTGCGATGCGAAGAGCTTTGCTCGGAGAAATAGAAGGAACATGTATCACACGCGCAAAATCTGAGAAAATACCACATGAATATTCTACCATAGTAGGTATTCAAGAATCCGTACATGAAATTTTAATGAATTTGAAAGAAATTGTATTGAGAAGTAATCTGTATGGAACTTGTAACGCGTCTATTTGTGTGAAGGGTCCTGGATATGTAACTGCTCAAGACATTATCTTACCACCTTCTGTGGAAATCGTTGATAATACACAGCATATAGCTAACCTAACAGAACCAATTAATTTGTGTATTGAATTACAAATCGAGAGGAATCGCGGATATCGTATAAAAACGCCAAATAACTTTCAAGACGGAAGTTATCCTATAGATGCTGTATTCATGCCTGTTCGAAATGCGAATCATAGTATTCATTCTTATGTGAATGGGAATGAAAAACAAGAGATACTTTTTCTCGAAATATGGACAAATGGAAGTTTAACTCCTAAAGAAGCACTTCATGAAGCCTCCCGGAATTTGATTGATTTATTTATTCCTTTTTTACATGCAGAAGAAGAAAACTTACATTTAGAAAACAATCAACATAAAGTTACTTTACCCCTTTTTACTTTTCATGGTAGATTGGCTAAACAAAGAAAAAATAAAAAAGAAATCGCATTTAAATATATTTTTATTGACCAATCAGAATTGCTCCCCAGGGTCTATAATTGCCTCAAAAGGTCCAATATACATACATTAGTGGACCTTTTGAATAACAGTCAAGAAGATCTTATGAAAATTAAACATTTTCGCATAGAAGATGTAAAACATATATTGAACATTCTAGAAAGATAAAAGCATTTCGAATAAAGTGTTTGGGGTTATTTATTTATTTTTCTAAAGTTTTGTCTAAACAGATAAAAATTAGTTTTGAATCTTTAGCCCAATCCATATATTCGGAATAGGTCTAAAATTAAATTGAATAAATTAAATTGAATAGATGTATCTAGGGAAAATTCACTTTGAAGCGACTATTCCCTAGATACACATGTCGTAATCTATTTTTTATTTCACAATCGAATCAATTTAAAAAAGACCTAAAGTTAAGGACTTTTCAATAGGTAGTGTTGCTCCAATACCCAACCAAAGGGCTACTGCAGTACCAATCAAAAAGACGGTTGTCGCTACGGGACGACGAAATGGATTTTGGAATTTATTAACATTCTCCAAAAAAGGTACTGTTATTAATCCCGCAGGTACTGAAACCATTAAAAGAACACCCAATAACTTATTTGGCACTGTACGAAGTATTTGAAATACGGGAAAGAAATACCATTCAGGCAATATTTCCAA